AAGCGAATGTAGTATTTTGGACTTATTATTGGTATTGATGTTTTGTATTTTTATCTTGTTTTTTTTATAAATGAAAAGTAGTATTGTGGCATATAGTGTGTTAAGTTTTGTTGTGTGTTTAGTGTGGTTGTGTGTAAAGGGTGTGTACTTTTATCTTGTTTTTAATTGGTTTGTTTGTTTTGTGTAATTTGGCTAAGTTGGTGGTTGTGGAAGTTATGATGAAAGTCATTGATTTGTTGGGTTAAAAATAGGGGAAAGGCAGAGGAAAGTTAAGTGTTAATGAACGAACGATGAATGGTTTGGAAAATCTAGGTTAATATCATATAAAAGTTGTTGTTTATTTTGTTAAAATTACAACATAAAAATAAACGATAAAAAAAAGAATGAAAATGAAGGTTTGGGTGATAATTCCTAGTAAAGGAAAAATAACAAACTATGTCCGGCAACCATAACATTATCTGCCACCGTATAGGTAGCTGGGGGACCCACCATGAATGGGGTAAAAGTGCATCAGTGTCAAGTTTGAGACGACCTTATCCGAACAACCATGACACCAGGTACATTACAGACAAATAGCCGCTCGGATGCCATGTGATGTACACGTCAAGAGGAAGATAACTCCTGCTACGCACTTGAAGGGTTTAATGAAGAGACCCCAAAAAGAAAACAAGCGCCAAGTCGGTCGGATGCCGCGATCACGAGGCAAAGGGAGGATTATGCATCCGACCACTTGCATCTGTGAAGAGCGATAAGGAGGGAAAGGTCCAAGTTATGGCCCTGAAATAGGAACCAGAGGCGCAAAAGCGCAAGTTGGGCGAGGGTGTAGGGGGAAAGTATGGCCTTGAAGCTGGTAGCCGTGGGTAGCACCTACGTTGAGTAGCTCGGTTCTCGTGAGGATTACGACTAATAAATAACCAGGTCCTTCTTGGGAGCTCTTGAGAGTGATAGGACTAGGAGGTTTTGTGGTGATGGACTGAAACGTATGGGATTAAGAATTCATTGGGGTACTAGGATATTCCTCGTTTACGAGAGTGCGTTGTTATGTAAGGTAAAACATTCTCGATCTTGGGCGAAGCTTGTCTTGTGTCGTTGGTAGGATTACCTGGGTTTGTTGTGCCTGCGATGGGGATGTGCCTGGAAGGTTATCTGTCCGTTTGGGGTGTTATGGGCGATGATATTTGAGTTTGGTTAGGTCTTGCATTACTTGTTATGTGAGTTATCCTACATGCATATTATGTCTAATGTGGACGAGAATTGTATGCAAAGAAATACATAGCCAAAATCCCATGTAAAAACATGGGGGGGGTAAGGGGGGGGGGTGGATGAGAGTAGGGTTTAGTTCCTGTAGTTAAAGTTTTATAATAATGGTTTTTCAAGCCATAGGTCTTGGGGAGGATCCAAGCAGGAACTATGATAAACTTTGTTCTTTTTATGAGTCTATGCTTTGTTTTAGGAGGGTTAGCGGTTGCGTCTAACCCTTCTCCTTATTATGGGGTGGTGGGTCTGGTTGTGGCTTCTATTGCTGGATGTGGGTGACTGGTAAGTATGGGGGTTTCTTTTGTTTCTCTTGTACTGGTGATGGTATATTTAGGGGGGATGCTGGTGGTATTTGTTTATTCAGTGTCTCTGGCAGCGGATCCTTATCCGGAATCTTGGGGTGATTGACGGGTTGTTGGTTATGGTGTTGGTCTGGGGTTAGTCGTTGTTATTGTGGGGTTTGCTACAGGGGTGTTTTCTGAAGTGATTATGGGAGGGGATACGGTGAATAATGGAGGTCTATCGTGAACTCGGACGGATTTTAGTGGAGTAGCTATGTTCTATTCGTCTGGGTCAGGGCTGCTTTTAATTGCAGGATGAGGCCTGTTATTAACACTGTTTGTGGTTTTAGAACTTGTGCGGGGGTTATCTCGGGGGGCAATTCGGGCGGTTTAATTGGTAGGTCAGAGAGTAGTTTAATTGAGAATGCCAGCTTTGGGAGTTGGTGATAAAGGTTTGACTCCTTTCTTTCTGATTTATGTGTTAACTCTAAGAAGATGTTTAGTCTTCAATCTTTGGCTTACAAGACCAATGTTTTTATAAACTATTAGAGTTGATTAGAGTTTTAGTATTTTGTTTTCTAGTGCACTCGCGATAGGGAACAGGATTAGGATGATTGCGAAGTAGGTGAAGGAGGCTAGTTGGCCAATGATGATGAATGGGTGTTCGACTGGTTGGCTTCCTACTCATGTTAGGATGAAGAGGTCTGCGACTAGAGCTCAGAATAGGATTTGTGATAGGGGTCGAAAGGTTATGGAACGTTGTTTAGACGTGTGGAGGAGAGGTATTAGGAATAGGACTAGGACTGAGGCGGCTAGAGCTAGGACTCCTCCTAGTTTGTTTGGGATGGATCGGAGAATGGCGTATGCAAATAGGAAGTATCATTCGGGTTTAATGTGGGGAGGTGTGGCCAGGGGGTTGGCGGGCGTGAAATTTTCTGGGTCTCCTAGGAGGTTTGGGGAAAATAGGGCCAGAGTGACGAATGGGACGAGTATTAGTGCGAATCCTAGTAGGTCTTTGATGGAGTAGTAAGGGTGGAATGGAATTTTGTCGCAATCTGAGGGGATTCCTAGTGGGTTGTTTGAGCCTGTTTCGTGGAGGAAGGTTAAGTGTACTAGTGTCAGGCCTGCGATTACAAAGGGGAGGAGGAAGTGGAAGGCGAAGAATCGGGTTAGTGTGGGGTTGTCTACTGAGAACCCGCCTCATAGTCATTCTACTAATGTTTGTCCAATGTATGGGATTGCTGAGAAAAGGTTTGTAATGACTGTAGCTCCTCAGAAAGATATTTGTCCTCATGGCAGGACGTATCCTACGAAGGCAGTTGCTATTAGTGTTAGAAGAAGGACTACTCCAATGTTTCAGGTTTCTTTGTTTAGGTATGAGCCGTAATAGAATCCTCGGCCAATATGTAGGTAGATGCAAATGAAAAAGAAGGAGGCCCCATTTGCGTGGAGGTTTCGGATTAGTCATCCGAATTGTACGTCTCGGCATATGTGGGCTACGGAAGCGAAGGCTAGGGAGGTGTCTGCTGTGTAATGTATGGCTAGTAGTAGGCCTGTGACAATTTGTGTGATGAGGCATAGGCCTAGTAGGGATCCGAAGTTTCATCAAGCTGAAATGTTTGATGGAGTGGGAAGGTCAACTAGGGAGTTGTTGATGATTTTTAGTAGTGGGTGATTTTTTCGTAGATTTAGGGCCATTAAGTTTGGTTCTGTATGTGGATAGGAGGATGATAAAGATTGATAAGGCAAATGATCCTAGGTAGGCTTTAATTAGGCCTGTGTGGAAGGAGGTAGCGGTTTTTGATGCTATTATTTGTAGGTTGGCTAACCCTTCAGGGCCTAGAAGTTTGAATCAAGAGAGGTCAATTAGGTGGGAGGCAATGTTTTGGCCGCCGCTTAGTATTTTTGTTGGGATAAATCGGTGTACTAGGGGATTAAAGTATCCTAGGGCTGTAGAGAAATTTGAGAAGCGATTCTGTTTAGGGAGGATTAAAGCTTGAGTTAGTTTTGAGAGTTCTAGGGCTAGGATGATTCCTAGTAGTGTTACTACAAGGGCCGTGACTTTAATGGATAGTGGTATAGTTATTGGTGGGGTTTTTGCAGGTGGAATATATGAGGTGATTAGGAATCCTGCTACAATGCTTCCTAGTGCAAGTCGAGTGATTGAGGAGAGGACTGCTGGGTTATTTTCGTTCATGGGGGTTAGGGGAGGAATTCGGACGTATCCTGTTTGAACTAATAGGGTTATTCGAATAGTATATACTGCGGTGAATGATGTAGCTAGGAGAGTTAGAACTAGGGCTCAAGCGTTTAAGTACGAGGTGTTGAGGCTTTCGATAATTTGGTCTTTGGAGTAGAATCCTGCCAGAAATGGTGTTCCTATCAGGGCTAGGTTTCCGATAGTTAGGCATGAGGTTGTTGTTGGTAGTATTTTTTGAAGTCCTCCTATTTTTCGAATGTCTTGTTCGCCGTTGAGGCTGTGAATGATTGACCCTGAACATAGGAATAGCATGGCTTTGAAGAATGCGTGGGTTGAAATATGCAGGAAGGCTAGATGGGGAAGATTTAGGCCGATTGTAACTATTATTAGGCCTAGTTGGCTGGATGTGGAAAAAGCAATGATTTTTTTGATATCATTTTGGGTCAGGGCGCAAGTGGCTGCGAATAGTGTGGAGAGGGCTCCCAGGCATAGGCATAGTGATAGTGCAGTGGGGTTGTTGTGGAAGAGGGGGTGAGTTCGGATAAGTAGGAAGATCCCGGCGACTACTATGGTGCTGGAATGAAGTAAGGCGGATACAGGGGTTGGGCCTTCTATTGCTGCTGGGAGTCACGGGTGGAGGCCAAATTGGGCGGATTTGCCGGCCGCAGCTAAAATTAAGCCTAGTAGTGGTAGGGTAGGAGTTTGGTCCTGAGATGAGATTTGTTGAATTTCTCATGTGTTTATGGTGGAAGCTAGTCATGCCATGCACAGGATAAGGCCTACATCTCCGACTCGGTTGTATAGTACGGCCTGTAGGGCAGCGGTATTTGCTTCTGCTCGGCCATGTCATCAGCTGATTAGTAGGAAGGATATGATTCCTACTCCTTCTCATCCGATGAAGAGTAGGAACAGGTTGTTGGAGATAATCAGGATGAGCATGGCAATAAGGAATAGGAGGAGGAAGGTGAAAAATTTTGCGACGTGCGGGTCTGAGGCTATGTATCATGTTGCAAATTGTAGGATTGATCAGGAGACAAATAGGGCAATTGGGAAGAAAGTCAGTGAGTAGAAGTCTATTGTTAGGCTGATAGGAATTTTAAAGTTTATAATGAATTTTCATTCCCAGAAGGAAGTTAGACTTTCTATTCCTGAGTGAATGTAGATGGTTATGGGGATCAGGCTGATTAGGAAGGAAGTTTTGACAGTGTTTGTAATGATAGTTGGAGTGTTTTTTAGGCTGCTTGATAGTATGGGGAAGATGATTGGGGTGCAGAGTACTGCTAGGGTGAGTAGTATGAATGTGTTTAGGATAAGTATTTGGTCCATTACTTTCACTTGGATTTGCACCAAGATGACTGGTTCCTAAGACCATTGGATTACTATTATCCTTTGAAAGTAAGGGGGCTGAGGTTTTATACTCAGATGCAAGAATTAGCAGTTCTTGTTGGTTTAACCTCCCCTCGGCAGGTAAGAAGGGTTTAACTTCTATCTTTAGAATCACAATCTAATGTTTTGATTAAACTATACTTGCATATAGGGATTCCTGAGATTAGTTCAGGTTTGAGAATAAGTAGGATTATGGGAATTATGTGTAGGGCCATCAGGAGATGTTCTCGTGTTGAGGAATTTTGGATTGAGGTGATGTGGGATGGTAGTATTCCTCGTTGTGTTGTTATTAGCATATGTAGGGTATAAGAGGCAGTTAGTACGATTGTAGTTCCTGTTAAAATGATTGTCAGTGGGGATCAGTTGAACAGGGCTACTACAATGGTTAGTTCTGCTATGAGGTTGGTTGTTGGTGGTAGTGCCATGTTTGTTAGGTTTGCTAGTAGTCATCAGGTGGCCATAAGTGGTAGGAGGGGTTGAAGTCCTCGGGTTAGAAGTAGGATTCGGCTGTGAGTTCGTTCGTAGTTTGTATTGGCCAGGCAGAATAGTATAGAGGAGGTTAGGCCGTGAGAGATTATTAGGATTATTGCCCCTGAGAAGGCTCATTGGGTTTGAATTATGGTTGCGGCGATGACTAGTCCTATATGGCTTACAGAGGAGTAAGCAATTAGGGACTTTAGGTCGATTTGTCGTAGGCAGATGGCACTGGTTATTACTGCTCCTCATAGTGCTAAAGTAATGAATGGGTAGTGTAGGTTGTTTACAGAGGGGTTTACTAGGATAGTGATTCGTATAATGCCGTAGCCGCCAAGTTTTAGGAGGAGAGCGGCTAGTAGCATGGATCCGGCGATTGGGGCTTCTACATGTGCTTTTGGGAGTCATAGATGAAGACCGTATAGGGGGGCTTTAACTATGAAGGCTAGTAGGAGGGCTAAGCTTGCTAGTAGGCCTGTTCAAGAGTTGTTTATTGTTGGGTGCGATAGTTTGAGTATAGGGAGGTATAATGTGCCAATTTGGTTATGTAGGTGGAGGATTGTGATCAGCAGAGGAAGAGAGCTGGCGAGTGTATAAAATAGCAGGTAAATGCCTGCGTTCAGTCGTTCGGGTTGGTTTCCTCATCGTGTGATAAGGATTAGGGTTGGAATTAGGGTTGCTTCAAATGCGATGTAGAATAGTATTAGTTCTGAAGCTGAGAAAGCCAGCAGGATAAAGGGCTGTACTGTGATTATAGTTGTGATGAAGATTCGTTTACGGATGATTGGCTCTTGTTCTAGGTGGTTTTGGCTTGCTATGAGTATGAGTGGGAGTAGTCAGCACGATAGAACTAGTAGGGGGGAGGAGATTTGGTCAATTGAGGTTCAATGGGTTAGTCCTTTGCTTGGGTAGTATGTTGGGACTAGTCATTGGAGGCTGACAGCGGCAATTAATAGGCTGTGTGTTGTGGTGTTAGTTCATAGGTGTTTGTAGGGGGAGAGGAAGGTCAGTGGTAGGAGTATGATGGTTGGAATAATGATTTTTAGCATTGTAGTAGGTTAAAGTTGTGCAGGTGGTCGGAGCCGTGGGTCCGGGTGGAGGCGACTAGTAGAGCTAGGCCTGTTGCTGCCTCACAAGCAGAGAATGCTAGTATGAGAAGTGGTAGGAGGGTAGCAGATGTTGTTTGGGTCTGGATTGGTCACATGGAAAGGGCGACGTATATGGATAGTATCATACTTTCTAGACATAGTAGGGCGGAGATTAAGTGTGTGCGGTGGAAGGCTAGGCCTAGGCCGCTTAGGGTGAAGGCGGAAAAAAAGCTTAATTGTAGGGCAGACATTAAGAAAGTTATAGGGCGTTAGCTATAATCTGTTGAGTCGAAGTCAACTGTCTTGGTTAGACTAACTTTCTGTTATTCTGCTCATTCTAGTCCTCCTTGGCTTCATTCATAAACCAGACCTAGAGTAAGGAGAAGAATAAGGATGGAGGCCCATGTTAGTGTAAGGGTGGGGGTTTGTAGCTGGATGGCTCATGGTAGTGGAAGGAGCAGAGCAATTTCTAGGTCAAATAGTAAAAATAAGATTGCAACTAGGAAAAATCGAATTGAAAATGGCAGCCGGGCGGACCCTAGTGGGTCAAATCCACATTCGTATGGGGACAGTTTCTCTGAGTCTGGGTTTATTTGTGCTAGTCAAAAGTTTAATGCAGTGAGGATGACACTTAGAGTTAAAGATGAGACTATTATGAATAGGATTATGTTCATTACTCTTCTCTGGGTTTAAACCAGATTTTAAGGATTGGAAGTCGATTGTAATTAATATACTAGAAGAGTAGGATCCTCATCAGTAGATAGTCATATAGAGGAATAGTCATACGACGTCTACAAAGTGTCAGTATCAAGCTGCTGCTTCGAAGCCAAAATGGTGTTTTGGTGTAAAGTGGTATTTGATTAGGCGTAGAAGGCATACTAGGAGGAATGTGGAACCAATGATTACGTGGAGGCCGTGGAAGCCAGTTGCTACGAAGAAGGTAGAACCGTATACCCCGTCAGCGATGGAGAACGGAGCTTCGTAGTATTCTATGGCTTGCAGGCCGGTGAAGTAGAAGCCTAGGAGAACTGTAAGGGTGAGGGCGTGGATTGCTTGTTTTCGGTTAGCTTCTATGATGCTATGGTGTGCTCATGTGACTGTGACTCCTGAAGCAAGTAGGATGGCGGTGTTTAGGAGGGGGACGTCCATTGGGTTTAGAGGTTTGATTCCGACTGGAGGTCACTGTCCTCCTAGCTCTGGTGTTGGGGCCAGGCTGGAGTGGAAGAATGCTCAAAAGAAACCTAGGAAGAAGAAGGCCTCTGATGTGATGAATAGGACTATTCCATATCGTAGGCCTTTTTGTACTGTGGGTGTGTGGTGGCCTTGGAATGTACTTTCTCGGATGATGTCACGTCATCATTGAAGTATAACCAGGGCAGTAGAAGTTAGTCCTATGATCAGTAGGTATGGCGAGTTGTAGTGGAATCATACGGTTAGGCCGGATGTAGTAAGAAGAGCAGCGGCTGCTCCTAGGATGGGTCATGGGCTTGGGTCAACTATGTGATAAGAGTGTGCTTGGTGAGTCATTGGTGGTTTAAATGTTTTCTTGTAGATACAGGCTTAGTAGTAGCACAAATACGTAGGCTTGGATTATGGCTACTGCTACTTCTAGGACTGTGAGTAGGAATAATACTAATAATGTTAGTAGTGAGATTATTGGTATTGTTGAGACTAGGGAGGCAGTGGCTGTTGAGATAAGTTGGATTAATAGATGGCCTGCTGTGAGGTTGGCTGTAAGGCGAACGCCTAGGGCTAGGGGACGAATAAGAAGGCTAGTTGTTTCAATGAGGACTAGGGCTGGGATTAGTGGAGTTGGGGTTCCTTCTGGTAGGAGGTGGGCTAGGGAGATTGAGGGTTGGTTTCGTAGTCCTGTGAGCAGGGTGGCAAGTCATAGGGGAATTGCTAGAGCTAGGTTTATAGAAAGTTGGGTTGTTGGGGTGAATGTGTAGGGTAGTAGGCCTAGCAGGTTGATAAGTAGGAGAAATAGTATTAGCGATGTTAGGATTAGGGCTCATTTATGTCCCTTGTTGCTTAGTGGCATTATCAGCTGTTTTGTAATTAGGCTGATGAATCATGATTGTAAAGTGGATAGGCGATCAGTGATTCATCGGTTGTTTTGGGTTGACAGCAGGAGGGCAGGGAATGTTATTGCGATCAGGATTAGGGGAATACCTAGTAGGGATGGGCTTGAGAATTGGTCGAAGAAGCTTAGGTTCATGGTCAGGTTCAGGGGGAGGTGGTTGGGGTTGTTTGGGTTTTGCTGATTGGAGGGTTTATGAAGACAAAGGATAGTAGTTTAGGTTGGATGATTATGGAGTAGGTGAGTCACGAAGCTAGCATGATAAAAAATCATGGGTTTGGGTTTAGTTGAGGCATATCATTAAGGAGGATGAATAGTCCTCTTTCTCTAGCTTAAAAGGCTAGCGCTGGTTCATAGCTTCTTAATGATTAAGATGATAGTAGAGAGGATCAGTTCTCGAAATTGGCGAGTGGAGCAGATTCAACTACAATTGGTATGAAGCTGTGATTAGCCCCACAAATTTCTGAGCATTGACCGTAGAATACTCCAGGTCGAGTGGCGGTGAATGAGGTTTGGTTCAGTCGTCCTGGGATTGCGTCAGTTTTTACGCCTAGGCTTGGGACGGCTCATGAGTGAAGTACGTCGTCGGCAGTAACGATGACTCGAACTAGTGATTCCATTGGGACAACTACACGATGGTCCACTTCTAGTAGTCGGAAGTGACCTAACGGTAGGTCTGCAGTTGGTGTCATGTAAGAGTCAAATGTTAGGTCCTTGAAGTCGGTGTATTCGTAAGATCAGTATCATTGGTGTCCAATGGCTTTTAGTGTCAGGTCGGGCTCGTTAATTTCATCCATTATGTAGAGGATTTGTAGGGATGGTAGAGCAAGCATGATTAGGACAATTGCAGGGAGGATTGTTCAGACAAGTTCGATTTCTTGTGCATCGACTGTGCTGGATGATAGCTTTTCGGTGAGTATCATGGTTAGTAGGTATAGTACCAGGCTGCAAATAGCTAGGGCAGTTATTAGAGCGTGGTCGTGAAATTCTACTAGTTCTTCTATGATAGGGGATGAAGCGTCTTGAAAACCGAATTGTATGTGGTTGGCCATATTTGTGTTGAGGTGTACTGGGCTTTAACCTGTAATTTAGTCTTGACAAGACTATGTAATAGTTTTACTAACACCTCTAAATGAGAAAGAAGCATAAGTGGTTTATGCGGTTGGCTTGAAACCAACATATGGGGGTTCGACTCCTTCCTTTCTTGAACTTGAACGAAGGCTGGTTCTTCGAATGTGTGGAATGGTGGTGGGCAGCCGTGGATTCATTCGACGTTTGTATTGACTAGTTCTGGCTGTAGGGCTTTACGTTTGGATGCGAAAGCTTCTCAGATGATAAATATCAGCATGATTACGGCGGTTAGGGAAATTAGTGATCCTACTGATGAGATAGTGTTTCATAGAGTGTAGGCGTCTGGGTAGTCTGAGTATCGTCGTGGCATGCCAGCTAGTCCAAGGAAGTGTTGTGGGAAGAAAGTAAGGTTTACTCCTACGAATATCACCCCGAAGTGGATTTTAGCTCATGTAGAGTGTAGGGTGTATCCGGTGAATAGTGGGAATCAGTGGGTAAATCCTGCTAGGATTGCAAATACTGCTCCTATGGATAGTACGTAGTGGAAGTGAGCTACTACGTAGTAAGTGTCGTGTAGGGCAATGTCTAGGGAGGAGTTTGCTAGGACAATTCCTGTTAGTCCACCAATAGTGAAGAGGAAGATGAATCCTAGGGCTCACAGCATTGGTGGATCTCATTTGATTGTTCCTCCGTGAAGAGTTGCCAGTCAGCTGAACACTTTGATTCCGGTTGGGATGGCAATGATTATGGTGGCGGATGTGAAGTATGCTCGAGTGTCTACGTCCATTCCGACTGTAAACATGTGGTGTGCTCAAACGATGAAGCCTAAGAACCCGATGGATAGCATGGCTCATACTATTCCTATGTAGCCAAATGGTTCTTTTTTTCCTGCGTAGTATGCTACGACGTGAGAAATAATACCAAATCCTGGTAGAATTAGGATGTAAACTTCTGGGTGTCCGAAGAATCAGAACAGGTGCTGGTATAGTACCGGGTCTCCTCCTCCTGCTGGGTCGAAGAATGTGGTATTGAGGTTACGGTCTGTTAGAAGCATAGTAATTCCGGCAGCAAGTACGGGTAGGGAGAGAAGGAGCAGTACTGCGGTAATTAGTACGGATCATACGAATAGGGGGGTTTGATATTGTGATAGGGCTGGAGGTTTTATGTTGATTGCTGTGGTAATGAAGTTAATTGCTCCTAGGATGGAAGAAATACCTGCTAGGTGTAGTGAGAAGATTGCAAGGTCAACTGAGGCTCCAGCATGGGCTATGTTACCAGCCAGTGGTGGGTACACAGTTCATCCTGTTCCTGCTCCTGCTTCTACTGTGGAAGAAGCTAGAAGTAGGAGGAATGAGGGTGGTAGGAGTCAGAAGCTTATGTTGTTTATTCGTGGGAATGCTATGTCTGGGGCACCAATCATTAGTGGAACTAGTCAGTTTCCAAATCCTCCGATCATGATTGGCATAACTATGAAGAAAATTATGACAAAGGCATGAGCTGTGACGATTACATTGTAGATTTGGTCATCTCCTAGTAGAGCACCTGGTTGGCCCAGTTCTGCTCGAATAAGGAGACTTAGGGCGGTACCTACTATTCCGGCTCATGCTCCGAAGATTAGGTACAGAGTGCCAATGTCTTTGTGGTTGGTTGAGAATAGTCATCGGTTGATGAAAGTCACGGGTAAGATGGCTGAGTGTATAAGCGTTAGGCTGTAGTCCTTTTCACAGAGGTTCAATTCCTCTTCTTATCGGCTCTGTAGTGAAGTTCATGGTGAGTTGCAAGCTCATCGATGTGCACTGACAGTGCACCGGAGTCTGTTAGGCAGAAGCCTGTTGGTTTAGGGCATATAGCTGTTAACTATAGTATCATGGGATCGAAGCCCATCTGTCTAGAGGTGCAAAATCCTAGCTTAATTAAAGCATCTGAGTTGCATTCAGAAGATGCAGGATAACGTCCTGCGGATTTTAACAGAAACTAAGAGGGTCTAACTCTTGTTTAAGGCTTTGAAGGCCTTCGGTTTCAGTAAACCTAAGTTTCTCTTTAAATAATGGTAGTGAGTATGGGGGAAGTTGGGAGGAGCATGATGGATAGGGTTGTTAAAATGGCAATTGAGGGGCTAACTGGTTTGTTGGTACGTCATTGTTTCATGTGGTTTGTTGTGTGGGGCGGAAGTGTGATTGTTGCACAATACGCAAGACGGAGGTAGAAGAAGAGACCCAGTAGTGAAAGAAGGGAGATAATAATTGCTGCCGGAGCTATGTCCTGTTTGGTTAGTTCTTGAATAATGAGTCATTTTGGGAGGAAGCCGGTTAAAGGGGGGAGGCCGGCCAGGGACAGAAGTGTTAGTAGGAGGATTGTGCTAAGTGCAGGTGCTTTTGTTCATGCAGTTATTAGTGTGGATAGGTTTAGGACTTTTATTGAGTTTAGGGTTAGGAATACGGCAGCGGTTATTATGGCATACAGGTAGAAGTTGAGTAGAGTAAGTTTGGGGTAGTAGATTAAGATAATGGCCATTCAGCCTAGGTGTGAGATAGAGGAGAAGGCCATAATTTTTCGGACTTGTGTTTGGTTTAGTCCTATTCAGCCTCCTATGGCTACAGAAAGAACGGCCAGGGTGGTTAGTAGTGTGGGGTTTAGGGATAGGGAGGTTATGTAGAGTAGGGTAATTGGTGGAAATTTCATGGCTGTGGACAGGAGAAGGCCAGTAATGAGGGGGGAGCCTTGTAGGACTTCTGGGAATCAGAAGTGAAAGGGTACTAGTCCAAGCTTCATTGAAATAGCTGCGGTTAGGATTAGGGAGGATGCTGGGTGGGTTAGCTGGGTGATATCTCATTGCCCAGTGTACCATGCATTGGTTATGCTGGAGAATAGTACCAGAGTTGAGGCAGTTGCTTGAACTAGAAAATATTTGGTTGCTGCCTCAATAGCTCGGGGATGGTGGGATTTTGAAATTAGGGGCAGAATAGCGAGTGTGTTGATTTCAAGGCCGGTTCAGGCCATGACTCAATGGTTGCTTGAAATTGTGATGGTTGTTCCTAGGAGTAGGCTAGTGATAAAAATCAGTTTTGCCTGGGGGTTCATTAGCAGGGGAAGGGGTTAAACCATCATTTTCGGGGTATGGGCCCGATAGCTTGATTAGCTGACCCTACTAGAAAATAATATAAAGGAAGTATGGAGGGTTTTGATCTCTCTTGTACAGGTTCGATTCCTGTTTTTCTAAGGTGTAGGAAATGAGAGGGCTGGTGTACCTCTATGTTCACTTTATCATAGTGACCCTTTTGACGTTCAGGCACATTTCCTGGTGGCTCCTTAGGTAAGGAGGTAGGCCTGCGTAGGAAATTGGTATGCTAATGTGTCACAGACATAGAGCGAGCGTTAGTGGGAGGAAGTTTTTTCATAGTAAATGCATTAGCTGATCATATCGGAATCGTGGGTAGGAGGCACGAATTCATAGGAATCCTATGGACAGGAGTAGGACTTTTGTGGCTAGAATTACGGGGAAGAGTTCTTGAGGTGGATTGTATAGGCTTGGGTTGAAGAACAGGATTACGGTTAGTGCGTTTATGAGCATGATGTTCGCGTATTCTGCTAGGAAGAATAAAGCGAAGGGCCCTGCGGCATATTCTACGTTGAATCCTGAGACTAGTTCTGATTCCCCTTCTGTGAGGTCGAATGGGGCACGATTTGTTTCGGCCAGTGTAGATACATATCATATTATGGCGAGGGGTCAGCAGGAGAAGATAAGAAATAGGGGCTCTTGAACAACTGCTAGGGTGCTTAGAGTATAATTTCCACTGAGAAGGATGATGGATAGTAGGATGATTGCTAGGGTGACCTCGTATGAAATTGTCTGGGCTACTGCCCGTAGAGATCCGATTAGGGCGTATTTTGAGTTGGAGGCTCAGCCAGATCATAGGATTGAGTATACTGCTAGGCTTGACATGGCTAATATGAATAGCAGTCCTAGGTTTAGATCTGCAAGTGGGAATGGGATTGGAAGTGGGGTTCAGATGGAGATTGCTAGTAGGAGGGCTAGTATTGGGGTGGTAATAAATAGAATTGGGGAGGATGTTGATGGGCGGATTGGTTCTTTGATGAATAGCTTTACCCCATCTGCTACTGGCTGCAGGAGCCCGAAAGGGCCTACAACGTTGGGCCCTTTTCGGCCTTGTATGTAACTTAGGATTTTACGTTCTACTAGGGTTAAAAAGGCTACGGCAATTAGAATGGGGATGGCATAAGAAAGTGCTATAATGAGGTTGACTAGGATGGGATAGTTGGCCATTTTAAGTTTAGCTAGGGAGAGGATTTGAACCTCTGATATAAAGGACTTAAGCCTTTTGCATTTTCCGAGCTCTGCCACGCTAGCTAGTCCTTTTCTAGGACATGGTTGTAGTGTGATAGCCTTTCGTAATTTAGTTGGATTCATCACTTAAGGCGAAGGCTTGCTTGTAGTATTGGCCTCACTTTTCCTGTCCTTTCGTACTGGGAAGAGTTCATCATAGATGGAAACCGACCTGGATTGCTCCGGTCTGAACTCAGATCACGTAGGACTATTAATCGTTGAACAAACGAACCCTTAGTAGCGGCTGCACCACTAGGATGTCCTGATCCAACATCGAGGTCGTAAACCTCCCCGTCGATACGGACTCTCGGAGGAGATTGCGCTGTTATCCCTGGGGTAACTTGGTCCATTGATCAATTATATTGGGTCTGGGTGCTATTCGCACGTTGAGGGGTCGCTCTCAGTCTAGAGTTGTGGTCTAATTTTTGGAGGATTTGTTTTTCTCCAAGGTCGCCCCAACCGAAAAATGCAGGCCAGTTCCCTGTATGAGCGTGTACCCAGTGGGAGTGAATGTGTGTAGGGGTGGCTGCTGATTTTTAAGCTCCACAGGGTCTTCTCGTCTTATGTAGTTATCCCTGCTTTTGCACAGGGAGATCAATTTCACCGATCGCCTGTAAGAGACAGTTAAGACCTCGTTTAGCCATTCATACTGGTCCCGATTTATGAGACAATTGATTGCGCTACCTTTGCACGGTTAGGATACCGCGGCCGTTAAACACTAAGTCACAGGGCAGGCATCACCTTCAATACTTGTTTGCTGTTTGCTGAAGGCTATGTTTTTGGTAAACAGTCGGGCCTTGATGTGTTTGCCTAGTTCCTTTTACAGGTTTTAATCTTTCTTAATGGACGCTCCTCTGTCGGGTTAACAATTTACCTGATACTCTGCTTGTTTGATTTGTCGTATCTTGGTGATTTGTTAATAATGTAAAGATGTAAGCTTGCGTCGTAGAGGGAGGACCCTGGTTACTCATTCTAGCATTAATTCTCCTATTTACATATAGGTTAGCCTGTTAATGATGAGGGAGTCATGAAGTTCTTATATTTTTTAGTCGAAGAGCTTTAACGCACTCTTTGTTGATGGCTGCTTGAAGGCCCACAGGAAATCTTTCTATAGATTATTTATCCGCTCGTAGAGATTGTATTCTTTTTTAAAGGAGCTGTACCCCCTTTAAATTGCCCTTAATTCGCTTCATTAGGGTTCTATTAGTTTCCTTGGAGAAGAATTAAGAGTGAACTAAGATTCGTTTCACAGGCAACCAGCTATCACCCAGCTCGATTGGCTTTTCACCTCTACTAGTAAGTCGTCCCACTCTTTTGCAACAGAGACGGGTTCGCTCAACAATAGCTGCTCACAAGTAGCTCGCTTAGGTTTCGGGGTGGCAAACTTAAACTCATTTTGCTTGGTTTTTCTTGCTAGACCATGATGCAAAAGGTACAAGGGTTGATCTTTGCTGTTTATAGCTTAGTTTTTTCATTATTATTTCATCTTTCCCTTACGGTACGTGATCTCTATCGCTCCAATTGGTGTCTTTTCTATCGCCTATACTAAGACTAGTGAATGCTTTAGTTTGGTGTATGTAGTAGCTTTGTTATTCCAGGTCAATGTGGTTGGGCTAGAATTTGGCATCAAGACGATCTGGTGTTAGCAGATGTTTTTCAGGTGTAAGCTGAATGCTTTCGTCTAAGCTACGTCTTGGTTGTCTAAGTGCACCTTCCGGTACACTTACCTTGTTACGACTTGCCTCCTCTTTAGCTGGATAGCGTATTAATGTATTGGGGGGTTTGGGTCGCTTGTGAGGAGGGTGACGGGCGGTATGTACGCATCCCAGAGCCGGCTTAAAGAGGGCTCGATTGTCCCACTTTACTGCTAAATCCGCCTTCTAAGGGCCATTTCAGACCCTTTTGCCGTGATGTTCTAAACTAGAAAATGTAGCCCATTACTTCCACTCCATGGGCTATACCTTGACCTGTCTTACTAGTGGGTAGGGACTATTGCGCTCACTGTTGAACCATCAGGGGGGGTGGGCTGGCGACGGCGGTATGTAGGCTGATTCAGCAAGGAGTGGTCAGGTAATATCGTGGATCATCGATTACAGAACAGGCTCCTCTAGGTGGGTTTGGGACACCGCCAAGTCCTTAGAGTTTTAAGCGTTTGTGCTCGTAGTTCTCGGGCGGATGCTCAGGTAGCATAGAGCATCAAGATTTAGGGCCAGGCATAGTGGGGTATCTAATCCCAGTTTGGGCCCTGGCTTTCGTGGATTTCAATTAATCGTCAGTCTAAGATCTTCTTTGGTAGTTGGCCTTATGAGCATCTTGGGCTTATTACAGCTCAGTTGCTTTTTAATCTTAGTTACTTAGATAGCATGTTACCACCCTTTACGCCGTTATACTGTTAATTTGAGTCTCCTGTATGACCGCGGTGGCTGGCACAGGATTTACCGACCCTTAAGGTTGCCATGACTAAGTCAAGTTTACACTCATTGCTTAATGTTAACCACTGCTGAATACCCGTGGGGGTGTGGCAAGTGCAAGGCGTCTTGGGCTACAATTGTGTGTGCCTGATACCCGCTCCTATCGACTTGGTTAAAGGGTGCCTAGGGCATTTACACTGGAATGCGGATACTTGCATGTATAATTCTGGCAAAAACCAACAGTAAGGTTAGGACTAAGTCTTTTGTCCATGGGTGTTTGTGGCAGCCGTCTTGACATCTTCAGTGTCATGCTTTATTGTAAGCTACATGGAC